ATTATTTATTTGATATCAGGGATATTTGGAGTTTTATCTCTGATAACACTTTTTTAGTTAGGGATGGTAATGGTGACAGTTATTCTGTATATTTTGATATTGAAAATCAGATTTTTGAGATTGACAATAATAGTTTTTTTCTGAGTGAACTAGAAAATTTTTTTTCCAATTATTTGAATAGTAGGTCTAAGAGTAACAATCACTACTATTATCATTACATGTATGATACTCAATCTAGTTGGAATAATCACATTAATAGTTGCATTGATAGTTATCTTCGTTTTGAAGTCAGTATTCATAGTGACACTTTCAGCGGTACCGACAATTACAGTGACAGTTACATTTCTAGTTTCATTTGTACTGAAGGTAGTCAAAGCAGGAATTCTAGTATAAGAACTGGTGGTAACAACCGTGATTTCAATATAAGAGGAAGATCTAATGATTTGGATATAAATAAAAAATACAGAAATTTATGGGTTCAATGCGAAAATTGTTATGGATTAAATTATAAAAAATTTTTTAGGTCAAAAATGCATATTTGTGAACAGTGTGGATATCATTTGAAAATGAGTAGTTCAGATAGAATCGAACTTTTGATTGATCCGGGCACTTGGGATCCCATGGATGAAGATATGGTCTCTATGGACCCCATTGAATTTCATTCAGAGGAGGAACCTTATAGAGATCGTATCGATTCTTATCAAAGAAGGACAGGTTTAACTGAAGCTGTTCAAACAGGCATAGGTCAACTAAATGGTATTCCCATAGCAGTTGGGGTTATGGATTTTCAGTTCATGGGGGGTAGTATGGGATCCGTAGTAGGCGAGAAAATCACCCGTTTGATTGAGTATGCTACTAATCGATCTCTACCTGTCATTATTGTGTGTGCTTCTGGGGGAGCACGTATGCAAGAAGGAAGTTTGAGCTTGATGCAAATGGCTAAAATATCTTCTGCTTCATATAATTATCAATCAAATAAAAAGTTATTCTATGTATCAATCCTTACATCTCCTACAACTGGTGGAGTAACTGCCAGTTTTGGTATGTTAGGAGATGTTATTATTGCTGAACCCAACGCCTATATTGCTTTTGCGGGTAAAAGAGTAATTGAACAAACATTGAATAAAACAGTACCCGACGGTTCACAAGCGGCTGAGTATTCATTCCATAAGGGCTTATTTGACCCAATCGTACCGCGTAATCTTTTAAAAGGTGTTCTGAGTGAGTTATTTCAGCTGCACGGTTTCTTTCCTTTGAATAAAAACGCAAAAAAAAAATATCGAAATAAAATGAAAATATAGATATAGAAGTGATTTCTATGTCTACAAGGATGGGGGAATAATTAAATTTCTTAAACTTAAAGCGGATTATCATATATATTCGTCTAAAAAGATGAATAGGTACACTTCATTTAGTTCTCATTCCTTGCACTTATTAACTACTTAAATATTAATATTATTTAGAATAGTTTCTATATAATAGAGATACTTATCATAAGATATCTTTATAATAGGTACAAATATTAAATCGAGGTACCCATTCTATGACAGATCTTAACTTACCCTCCATTTTTGTCCCTTTAGTGGGCCTAGTATTTCCTGCGATTGCAATGGCTTCTTTATTTCTTCATGTCCAAAAAAATAAGATTGTCTAGATCCGATGGGACCAAATTTCATCAATTTATTTCAACACTGAATCATAATACAGATATTTGTTTAGTGTAATATGGGACAATATGTGGCTTTTTCCGAACACAAACGAAAGAACTGTTATGCATGCGGATACATGATATCCGCATAAATGTATGTATATGATATGCGGGTATATCTGGTTAAAAACGATCGGCGAATATTTTGATAATAGAAAGTATATGTATCTAACCAATTATTCCTAATGGTTCATATCAGACTAGTGCTAGTTGATGAAAGTTACTTCGGCATCATGAAAAGTAAAGTCAAATTTTTTCTCAATTCCAATCGAATGCAACTGGGTCTAGTATAGTATGAACTGGCGATCAGAACATATATGGATAGAACTTATAACAGGGTCTCGAAAAGCAAGTAATTTTTGCTGGGCCTGTATCCTTTTTTTAGGTTCACTAGGATTCTTAGTGGTTGGAACTTCTAGTTATCTTGGTAGGAATCTGATACCTGGATTTCCATCTCAGCAAATCATTTTTTTTCCACAAGGAATCGTGATGTCTTTCTATGGAATCGCGGGTCTATTCATTAGTTCATATTTGTGGTGCACAATTTCATGGAATGTAGGTAGTGGTTATGACCGATTCGATAGAAAAGAAGGAATAATGTGTATTTTTCGTTGGGGATTCCCTGGAATAAATCGTCGCATCTTCCTTCGCTTCTTTATGAAAGATATCCAATCAATCAGAATGGAGGTTCAAGAGGGTCTTTTTCCTCGTCGTATTCTTTATATGGAAATCAGAGGCCAAGGAAACATTCCCTTGACTCGTACTGATGAGAATTTGACTCCGCGAGAAATTGAGCAAAAAGCTGCTGAATTGGCCTATTTCTTGCGCGTACCAATTGAAGTATTTTGAAATGAACCAAACGAAGAATGAATGTTTTCTCCACATAATAGAAGGAGCTTGCTAATTTCCCTTTTTTTTAATACAATTGAAGTTTCCTCAGACTGTTCATTCGAGAAAAACATGTTAGATTCCATTTCCTCGTTCCGTTAACGCAACAACCCGCTAGAATAAAACAAAAGTTGGGGAACGTATATGGAACAACTACAACTATTCCAACTATAATAAATATAATAAACTATAATAAGAATACATTTTTTCTATACCAAAACCCTTTTGTATCCGTATTTGTATGCGTATAGGGCCCAACTCCATATTTATTACTTAATTTATTTACTTTTTATATTATATATATATATTTCTCTATCTATTTATTTCTAATTTTTTTTCATCCGAAAAAGGACCCTTATTTTATTTCTATATTCCTTAATTCCTTCTGGATCTAAGGAGTCAATTATTATACAAAAATGGGAATAGATCCATAGGTTCCATACCTTGTTATAGAACTTGTGCTTTAGAGAAACATCAGATCAGATAGAGTTGACAAATGAAGCAGTTCATTAACAATTCACAGATAAAAAAAAATGAAAAAAAAGAAAGCATTGATTTCCCTCCCATATCTTGCATCTATAGTATTTTTGCCCTGGTGGGTCTCTCTCTCATTTCAAAAAAGTCTCGAACCTTGGATTATGAATTGGTGGAATACTAGGCAATCCGAAACTTTTTTGAATGATATTCAAGAGAAAAATGTTATAGAAAAATTCCTAGAATTAGAAGAACTATTCTTGTTGGATGAAATGATAAAAGAATACCCAGAGACACATATACAAAATATACAAAAGCTTCGTATAGGAATACACAAGGAAACGATACAATTGGTCAAAACACACAATGAATATCATCTCCATATCATTTTGCATTTTTCGACAAATATAATATGTTTCGCTATTTTAAGCGGTTATTTTATTCTGGGTAATGAAGAACTTGTCATTCTTAATTCTTGGGTTCAGGAATTCTTCTATAACTTAAATGACACAATAAAAGCTTTTTCGATTCTTTTAGTTACTGATTTATGGATTGGATTTCACTCGACCCATGGTTGGGAACTAATGATTGGTTCGATCTACAATGATTTTGGATTGGCTCATAACGACCAAATTATATCTGGTCTTGTTTCCACTTTTCCAGTTATTCTAGATACAATTGTGAAATATTGGATCTTCCGTTTTTTAAATCGCGTATCTCCTTCGCTTGTAGTCATTTATCATTCAATGAATGAATGAAGAACTTATTTGATCTCCTGATATCAATCCAAATTTTTCTTCGCGCATAAAGAAAGCATTTTCCATTTGACTTATTCTTTCTTTATACTTCTACCTCTTCAAGGTATTTGTCCTATTTCAATAGAATTATTTCAGTACAATGGCAGACTCGTGGATAGGGAACTATACTAGCTACCTATCTAATTTATTGTAGAAATTCCTGGATGAATGATTGGATCATGCAAAATAGAAATACTTTTTCTTTTTCTTGGGTAAAGGAACAGATCGCTCGATCTATTTCTGTATCGATCATGATATATGTAATAACTCGAACATCTATTTCAAATGCGTATCCCATTTTTGCGCAGAAAGGTTATGAAAATCCACGAGAAGCAACTGGGCGAATTGTATGCGCCAATTGCCATTTAGCTAATAAGCCTGTGGATATTGAAGTTCCGCAAGCTGTACTTCCTGATACTGTATTTGAAGCAGTTGTTCGAATTCCTTATGATATGCAACTGAAACAAGTTCTTGCTAATGGTAAAAAAGGGGCTTTGAATGTAGGGGCTGTTCTTATTTTACCCGAGGGATTCGAATTAGCCCCCCCCGATCGTATTTCCCCCGAGGTGAAAGAAAAGATAGGAAATCTGTCTTTTCAAAGTTATCGTCCCAATAAAAGAAATATTCTTGTAATAGGTCCTGTTCCTGGTCAGAAATATAGTGAAATCGTCTTTCCCATTCTTTCCCCCGACCCTGCTACGAAGAAAGACGTTCACTTCTTAAAATATCCCATATATGTAGGTGGGAATAGGGGAAGGGGTCAGATTTATCCTGATGGGAGCAAGAGTAACAATACAGTCTATAATGCTACATCCGCGGGTATAGTAAGCAGAATAGTACGCAAAGAAAAAGGAGGATATGAAATAATCATCGTTGATGCATCGGATGGACACCAAGTGGTTGATATTATACCTCCAGGACCAGAACTTCTTGTTTCAGAGGGTGAATCCATCAAGCTTGATCAACCATTAACAAGCAATCCTAATGTAGGGGGATTTGGTCAGGGAGATGCCGAAATAGTGCTTCAAGATCCATTACGCGCCCAAGGCCTTTTGTTCTTCTTGGCATCCGTTATTTTGGCACAAATTTTTTTGGTTCTTAAAAAGAAACAATTTGAAAAGGTTCAATTATAC